TTCTACAATAAATTAGATAGGTAGCTAAGTTAATCTAGTTCCCTATACACGAGTCTGTTGTCATTCTACTGCAACAGTTGTACTGGAATGATGAATACCTTGAGCAGGTAGAAATAGAAAGAATTTTGCTAAAAAGAAAAAGGGCTTTCTTTCTAAAGGAAGAAAAATGCTAATTTTATTAATATTAGGAAAGCCAATTATGCTTCACTAATTGAATGATAAATGACTACAAGCGAAGGAGATAGACGGTTTAAACAAAAAAAGACCCAAAATTTCAAACACGTGTCTAGAATGACAGGAAAACTACAAACAAAAATAGTGAAAATTAGCTCGTTAGGAGCCCATCCAAGATCGTTGTAGACCCAACGAATTAGTAGTTCCCAACCGCGGGTGGAGTGAAATCCAACAAAAAAATCCGTAACTAAAAGAATAAAAAAAGCTTTTATTGAGTCATTTAAGTTATAGAAGAATTCCTGAACCCAAGAATTCAAAATGACAAGTTCCTCTTTACCCAGAAAAAAAGAACCACTTAGAATAGCCAAACAGATTATATTTGTTGAGAAATGCAAAATGATATGGAGATGGTCCTCATTATCTATTTTGGCCAATTGTATTATTTCCTTGTGTAGTCCTATAGGAAGTTTTTGTACATGTGTCTTCGGTTTCTCTTTTATCATTTCGTCCAAGAGAAAAAGCTCTTCTAATTCTATGAATCCTTCTAGAATCCTTTTCTCTTGAATATCCGTTAAGAGAGTTTCAGGTTGCCTGGTATTCCACCAATTCTTAATCCAAAGTTCCAGACATTTGTTAAAAGAGAAAGAGACTCCCCAGGGCAAAAGTACGATAAATACAAGATATAGGAAAGAAGGCAATGCTTTCTTTTTTTTCATTTTTGATCTGTAAATTGAGTTGTTAATGAATCCGCTTCATTCGTTGACTCTATATGATATTTCTTTTTTTTGAAGCAAAAATTCTATAATAAGGTTTAAGACCTTGTGTTTGTATCTATTTCTCTTTTTGTATACTAGTGGAATTTCATTGTATTGGGTTCTTTCTTAGATCTAAATGGAGTGGAATAGAGAAATAGAATAAAAAAAAGCCCTTTCTTTCATATGAAAAGGGAAGAATATTAGGCCATATATCTCACTTGGACAAAACAAATTAGAAGCAATTTTCTCTTATCCTCGGTTGTTCCTTCCTTTAGATAAATACTCAAAATACCCTTACAATTGGTACTCAAAATACTTCAATTGGTACGCGCAAGAAATAGGCCAATTCGGCAGCTTTTTGTTCAATTTCTCGTGGAGTAAAAAACTTCTCATCAGTACGAGTCAAGGGAATGACCCCCTGGCCACGTATTTCCATATAAAGGATACGACGAGGATAAAGACCCTCTTTAACCTGAATTCTAATTGATTGGATATCCCGCACAAGGAATCGAAGGAAGATGCGACGTTTTATTCCAGGGAATCCCCAACGAAAAATGCACACTATTCCCTCTTTTCTATCAAATCGGTCATAACCACTGCCTACATTCCACAAAATAGTGCACCACAAATAGGAGCTAATGAATAGGCCCGCGATTCCGTAGAAAGACATCACGACCCCCTGTGGAAAAAAAAGAATTTGTTGAGATGGAAGTACAGATATCATATTCTTACCAAGATAACTGGAAGCCCCAACCGCTAAGAATCCTAATGAACCTAGAAAAAGAATACAGGCCCAGAAAAAATTACCTCTTTTTCGAGAACCTTTTAGAAGTTCTATCCATATGTGTTCTGATCGCCAATTCATATTAGATATACTAAATCCAGCAGCGGTTAATTGAAATTGAGAGAATAAGCTAAATGATTTTGACTTTACTTTTTTTGATTCTGAAATCGCCTTCAGCAGCTAGTACTCCTGTGAAATAATTGGTTAGATATATTGACTTTCTATTCAAAAAAATTCCTGGATCCACTTAAAAAAACTCGCTATACTCAGCTACGCATATGTATGCATTTATGCTCGTAGCCTATATCTGCATCCATAGACGTTTTTCATTTGTGTGTAGAAAGAGCTACATACCCTATCATATTAATATATTACTTACACTAAAAAATATTTGTATTATCATCCTGGAAATACATTGAGCAAATTTGGCCCCGTCGGTTCTAGACAATCTTATTTTTCTGCACATAAAGAAATAAAGAAGCCATTGCAATTGCCGGAAATACTAAGCCTACTAAAGGCACGAAAATAGAGGGTAAGTTTAAATCTGTCATAGAATAGGTGTCTCAATTCCAATTTACTATTTCTATCTATTCAAAATATATCTTAAGATTCTTATGATATAATTAAGTATATCTATTATAAGGAATATTGACTATTGTATTTTTGAGTTTGCAAAAAAAAGATTTTTTAGAGATAAATAATACTAACTAAAGTATTCTATAAAAGTATTCTATATCTCTAAAAAATGAAAAAAGTATTCTATATCTCTAAAAAATGAATGGAATGGATAATTCTATTTTTCTTTTTCCATTCTCATGGCCTTTCTATCTTTCTAATCGAACTTGAAATTGGATTCAAGAGAAAGCAATTGTGAAAATGAAAGAAATACCTCTTTCAGAATACCCTTTAATTCAAATTTCAAAAGTAGAAGTGGAATAGAATATCCGGTTGAAGGGTAATGATCATACATCTGTAATGCATTGTATGTCCCAGAATAGGTCCCATTCTTCTACCCTTTCCGGGTAGTCGATGGCTATTCACAGCTACTACCTTAACACCAAAGAAGAGCTCGACCCAATGCTTTATTTCTGTCTTAGTGGGTCCCGATTCGACATTAAAAGTATATTGATTCTTTCCCAATAAACGAAGACTCTTTTCTGCAAATACTGCGTATTTGGTTCCATTATCGTATGATAATACTCTATTTTGATTTGTATTTGTTTATTGTATTATACCTTTCTATATTCTAGATATATAGAATAGAAGAATCTCGATTTGTCAAGTCTCATGATCGTATCAAGATATATTTAAATTTGGCTCGATCTTTTAAAAGATCGAGCCAAATTTAATTGCAATCAATTAGAAGAATAAAGAAGAATTACTGCATTTCGTAACTCATTTATTCTCTTTCTATTTCGCTTCTTTTTTATTTAGACCTTCTTTATATCTAGTTTTATCTACTTAATCGATGGTATCTACCGGCTTGAAGTCAAATGTGATCGCTTTCCATACTTCACAAGCTGCGGCTAGTTCAGGACTCCATTTGCAAGCTGCTCGGATAATTTCATTACCTTCACGAGCAAGATCGCGCCCTTCGTTACGAGCTTGTACACAGGCTTCTAAAGCCACCCGATTAGCTGCTGCACCTGGTGCATTCCCCCAAGGATGTCCTAAAGTTCCTCCACCAAATTGTAATACGGAATCGTCTCCAAAGATTTCGGTCAGAGCTGGCATATGCCAAACATGAATACCCCCTGAAGCCACCGGTATAACACCTGGCATGGATACCCAGTCCTGCGTGAAAAAGATACCGCGAGAACGATCTTTTTCAATATAATCATCGCGCAATAAATCAACAAAACCTAAAGTCATTTCGCGTTCCCCTTCTAACTTACCTACTACTGTACCGGCGTGGATATGATCTCCCCCAGACATACGCAATGCTTTAGCTAATACACGGAAATGCATACCATGATTTTTCTGTCTATCAATAACTGCATGCATTGCTCGGTGAATGTGAAGAAGTAGGCCGTTGTCGCGGCAATAATGAGCTAAACTAGTATTTGCGGTGAATCCTCCAGTTATGTAGTCATGCATTATAATAGGAACCCCTAATTCCCTCGCAAATACAGCTCTCTTAATCATTTCTTCGCATGTACCTGCAGTCGCATTCAAGTAATGCCCCTTGATTTCACCGGTTTCGGCTTGTGCTTTATAAATAGCTTCGGCACAAAAGACAAAACGGTCTCGCCAGCGCATAAATGGTTGTGAGTTTACGTTTTCATCATCTTTGGTAAAATCAAGTCCACCGCGTAGACACTCATAACATGCTCTACCATAATTTTTTGCGGATAATCCCAATTTTGGTTTAATAGTACATCCCAATAAAGGACGACCATACTTGTTCAACTTATCCCTTTCAACTTGGATACCATGAGGCGGACCTTGGAAAGTTTTTGAATAAGCAGGAGGAATTCGTAGATCCTCCAAACGTAGAGCACGTAGGGCTTTGAAACCAAATACGTTACCCACAATGGAAGTAAACATGTTAGTAACAGAACCCTCTTCAAATAGATCTAATGGATAAGCTACATAACAGATATATTGACTGTCTTCCCCAGGAACAGGTTCGATGTGATAGCATCGTCCTTTGTAACGATCAAGACTGGTAAGTCCATCAGTCCAAACAGTTGTCCATGTACCAGTAGAAGATTCCGCAGCTACTGCAGCCCCCGCTTCTTCAGGCGGAACCCCGGGCTGAGGAGTTACTCGAAATGCTGCCAAGATATCAGTATCCTTGGTTTCGTATTCCGGGGTGTAGTAAGTCAATTTATAATCTTTAACACCAGCTTGAAATCCAACACCTGCTTTAGTTTCTGTTTGTGGTGACATAAGTCCCTCCCTACAACTCATGAATTAAGAATTCTCACAACGACAGGGTCTACTCGATATGGACTAAGCGTAAATGAAACCTTTGCAAAAATCTTAAAAAAAAAAAGATATTCAATTAATATCAACTCATTAAATAAAAAAGGGAGTATGCTTAAGTTAATGAATATGTTTCATTCATATATAATGCGTACACCCTGTGTACGTTCTATCCTATAGGAATTCCACTATAGGAATTCGATAGGAATTGAGTTGTTGTTATGGTAAGTTAACATGGTTCAGTATTAAACCATAGATTTGATTCACCAAATCCATCATTATTGTATACTCTTTGATAGATATAGCGCAACCCAAACTAACCCCTTAATCCTTATTTTACAATTTCATAAGTTCTTATCTTAATAGGCCCTTTTCTTATTTTGAATCTAAATACCTAAATACTAAGAAAATTCTCTGTTGACAGCAATCTATGCTTCACGGTAGTATATATTTTGTATATCGAAGTCCTAGACAGGAAAGTGGAAGAGGCAAAGATCCTTGACAAAAGGAAAAATGTCTATGAAAAAAAGATTGATTGAACTTTCCACGGACTCATTCCATGAGTAAACGAGTGAATGGGATTCGCTTAGGCAACGAAATCAAGTGCTAGTCCCCTTTTCTTTTTTATTGAATTAACTAATTCATTTCCTTTTAACTTTTTGATTTTTGGATATTTTTTTATTTGATTTGGCATTATTCAACAAGAAAAAAAAGAAAAATTTCGACAAATTCCTTTTTTTTAGAATTATGTGATAATTATGAGAACCAATTCTACTACTTCGCGTCCCGGGGTTTCCACAATTGAAGAAAAAAATGCAGGACGTATTGATCAAATTATTGGACCCGTGCTGGATATCACTTTTCCTCCGGGCAAGTTGCCTTATATTTATAACGCTTTGATAGTAAAGAGTCGGGACACTGCCGATAAGCAAATTAATGTGACTTGTGAGGTACAACAATTATTAGGAAATAATCGAGTTAGAGCTGTAGCTATGAGTGCTACAGACGGGTTGATGAGAGGAATGGAAGTGATTGACACAGGAGCTCCTCTTAGTGTTCCGGTCGGTGGAGCTACTCTCGGACGAATTTTTAACGTTCTTGGGGAGCCTATTGACAATTTGGGTCCTGTAGATACTAGTGCAACATTCCCTATTCATAGATCTGCGCCTGCCTTTATTGAGTTAGATACGAAATTATCTATCTTTGAAACAGGTATTAAGGTGGTCGATCTTTTAGCTCCTTATCGGCGTGGAGGAAAAATCGGACTATTTGGGGGGGCAGGAGTAGGTAAAACCGTACTCATCATGGAATTAATCAATAACATTGCTAAAGCTCATGGAGGCGTATCCGTATTTGGCGGAGTAGGGGAACGGACTCGTGAAGGAAATGATCTTTATATGGAAATGAAGGAATCCGGAGTAATTAATGAAAAAAATATTGAGGAATCAAAGGTAGCTCTAGTCTATGGACAAATGAATGAACCCCCGGGAGCTCGTATGAGAGTTGGTTTAACTGCCCTAACTATGGCAGAATATTTCCGAGATGTTAATAAGCAAGACGTGCTTTTATTCATCGATAATATCTTTCGTTTTGTTCAAGCAGGATCGGAGGTATCCGCCTTATTAGGGAGAATGCCCTCTGCAGTGGGTTATCAACCTACCCTTAGTACAGAAATGGGTTCTTTACAAGAAAGAATTGCTTCTACCAACAAGGGATCGATAACTTCGATCCAAGCTGTTTATGTACCTGCGGACGATTTGACCGACCCTGCTCCTGCCACAACATTTGCACATTTGGACGCTACTACCGTACTTTCCAGAGGATTGGCTTCCAAGGGTATTTATCCCGCAGTAGATCCTTTAGATTCAACCTCAACTATGTTACAGCCTCGGATCGTTGGCAAGGACCATTATGAAACTGCGCAAAGAGTTAAAGAAACTTTACAGCGTTACAAGGAACTTCAGGACATTATTGCAATTCTTGGGTTGGATGAATTATCGGAGGAGGATCGTTTAACTGTAGCAAGAGCACGAAAAATTGAGCGGTTCTTATCACAACCGTTCTTTGTGGCAGAAGTTTTTACCGGTTCTCCAGGAAAGTATGTTAGTCTTGCAGAAACAATTAGGGGGTTTCAACTAATCCTTTCCGGAGAATTAGATGGCCTACCCGAACAGGCTTTTTATTTGGTGGGGAACATCGATGAAGCTAGCACGAAAGCTATAAACTTAGAAGAGGAGAACAAATTGAAGAAATGAAATTAAATCTTTATGTACTGACTCCTAAACGAATTATTTGGGATTGTGAAGTGAAAGAAATCATTTTATCTACTAATAGCGGCCAAATTGGTGTATTACCAAACCACGCCCCCATTAACACAGCTGTAGATATGGGTCCTTTGAGAATACGCCTCCTCAACGACCAATGGTTAACAGCGGTTCTGTGGAGTGGTTTTGCGAGAATCGTTAATAATGAGATCATTATTTTAGGAAATGATGCAGAACTGGGTAGTGACATTGATCCAGAAGAAGCTCAACAGGCACTTGAAATAGCCGAAGCTAACTTGAGTGGAGCTGAGGGTACGAAAGAATTGGTTGAAGCAAAGCTAGCTCTCAAACGGGCTAGGATACGAGTCGAGGCTATCAATTGGATTCCCCCATCCAATTGAAGACAATCCAAAGGTTTCGTTGATACAAAGAAAAAGGATAGAAGGGTAGAAAAAGTTATTAGATAGCGAAGCAAAGTAAGTCCAATGCTATCTAGTAATTTTTCTACCTACCTACCTACTATTGGATTTGAACCAATGACTCCCGCCGTATGAAAGCAGTACTCTAACCACTGAGTTAAGTAGGCAATTTATCA